TAACCCCAAAATAGCATATCCAAATTATAAGAAAGCCTATAGAAGCCACAATTGCGCAATTTAAACTTTCCCAATTTTTATTTGTTCGAGTATGTAAATAAATCGCAAATAGGGTCCAAGTAATAAATGCCCAAGTTTCCTTTGGGTCCCAATTCCAATATGACCCCCATGCCTCATTAGCCCATACTGCTCCCGAAAGAATACCTATGGTTAAAAAGATAAACCCTAGACTAATAATACGATAACTCCACTGATCTAGTTGTTGAATCAGTTGAGCCCTGTAATAATTTCGAGAAGAACAAAAAGAAGTGGTTAGTAAAACATTGCTTCTTTCATTCATGTATTGGATCTCGACAAAGGAAAATGACTCATTTAAAAAATTGTTTTTTTTACTAAAAACCCTTATGGCTTTTCGCAATGTAATGACTAAGAGAGCTACTGATAATAATGATCCACATAAAAGAGCTGCATAGCCCAATATCATCATACTTACATGCATCATTAACCATTGGGATTGGAGAGCAGGTACTACTATTTCGGATTGATGCATTTCAGTTAAAAGACCCGAAGTAGCAAAGCCTTGGGTAAAAATAGTACTTGGCGCGGTTATTGTGCTTAAATAATTTGTATGTTTTTTAAAATACGGAACCATATGAATAACGGAGAAACTCCATGAAAGAAAAATTAATGATTCATATAAATCACTTAACGGGAAATGTCCCGAATAAATCCAACGAGTGACTAATAATCCTGTTATACAGAAAAAAGTCGCTATCATGCCTTTTTCTGACGAATCATATAGTCCTACGATTTCATCGACCGATAAGCTTATCAAAAAAATAGTAATTACTATTGAAATGATCGAAAAGGATATATGAGTTAATATATGTTCTAAGGTGGAAAATATCATAAATTTTTTTTTTTTTAAATGAAAAAGTGGGGTAAACCAATTCTACGGAATTGAAATCAGGAATTGAATTTATTATAGGACTTATTCCATTTGTTTTAGAAGATGCCATGCCGCCACTCGGACTCGAACCGAGATGCTCTAGCACTGCTTCCTAAGAGCAGCGTGTCTACCGATTTCACCATAGCGGCGTACTCGAAATAATAATAATCTATTATTATTTAATCGTCGAGATTGAAGGAGTCAATTCCATATTTTTTTTTTCATTTTCATTCAAAGTGATGAGAAAAAACTCGTTTCGTTTCAATATGGATTGAAGCGTTCCCCATAAAAATCTTTATTATCATTTTTTTTTTTATTAATTTCTCATTTATCTTATTTTAAAAATCGAAGATGCACTTTTTTTATCAATGAACAAAAAAAGTCTTTTTATGGATCACAGTACAGTGTGACATTCCAAATTTTTTTATTTAACTATTTGTAGAGCTTTATATTAACCCTTAGGCCTTAGGTTGGTTTTTCGTCATGTAAAGAATTTTCTTTAGGATTTCGAAAACTAATTCGATATTGGCCTGAACTGAACATTTTGTCTAAGAAAAAACTTTTTTTGTAATTTTATTATTTATTATGATGATATGACAGATAATTGTACCGATGAGGAAAATAAGAATCCCCACCGGATAAAACATATTCAAAAAAAAGTGAAACCTTGTATCTTTTTTTTTTTTAAAAAAAAAAAAGTACCATTTTCAGATTAAGATTAGTTAATCTAGTGTTTGACTATTTAATTGTCGTACAAAAAAACTTTTTGAATTCCCGGTAGAAAGAGACTTCGCTAAGGAAAAAGCTTTCAACGCTGCCCGATATACCTTCTTTTTCCAAATGTTTTTGCGAATACGTTTTTTTGATATAGAAGTACTTTTTTTTGGAACTGCCATTAAAAATTTGAAAAAAAGTTATTCATTTCTCTAGTTGAATGTGAAAGACATCTATTGGTCAAACAATTCCATTTTTTCTTTTTTTTATATCTCTGTCTATTTTCGTCGTGCTATATTTATACATGTAACAAAATACACCGAAAAGTTCAAAAAAAACCAATCCTTACCTAACAAATTCCAAATTACTGAAATTACTTTAGTTTTTTATTAGTTGGTCAAACTCAAAAGAAAAAGAAAAGAATGAGTACACATTTTTTTGATTTTAAAATTGGAATTAAACTAGTAGTTAATCAAAGAATACATGATTTTCTAAAAGTTATCTTAGTAATTTCGTAATTTCGTCTTTTCTTTTAATTCTATTTCTTCTCCCTGGTATTGAAAGAAAAGTGTGGGATATTCTAGCGTTTTCTACAAAGAAAAAAAAATATCTTTTATTCGAATGGAGTATAATCAGTTCTATCATGAATTAGTTAATGATTATGAATAAACGAACTAATAAAAAAAACGAGTTCTTTTTTTTATTGCGCCCGTTTTGGTATGGACCATCCTATTAGTTCTATCAAAATAAAGTAATGTATTAACTACTCGATTTTGGTGTAATTATTTGCTCTATGCATATAAATTATCGTAATACGTAATAATAATTGAATTTTTTTCTTCATTTTCATAAAGATTTTACTTAATATTCAATATTAATAAAATGAATTATTGTCTTATTTCATTTTAAATAGTAACTTGATCATATTCATATCATTTGACCAATTCGAACTTCTTGATTTGAATATTTGAAATATTGGTTAAAGAAGAAAGATTCAGAATAATTAGGAATAGAAAATTCTATTTAAGTATTCCATATCTTGATTTTTTATTGAACCTATAAAAAGATATAAGAGCCGGTGAATTATAAAGAATTAATTAAAAATAAAAAGGTTTTTTTATGGAATATACATATCAATATTCATGGATTATCCCCTTCATTCCACTTCCAGTTCCTATGTTAATAGGAGTGGGACTTCTACTTTTTCCAACGGCAACAAAAAATCTTCGCCGTATGTGGGCTTTTCCTAGTATTTTCTTGTTAAGTATAGTTATGATACTTTCGGTCTATCTATCTATTCAGCAAATAAATAGAAGTTTTATCTATCAATATGTATGGTCTTGGACCATTAATAATGATTTTTCTTTAGAGTTCGGTCACTTAATAGATCCACTTACTTCTATTATGTTAATATTAATTACTACTGTTGGAATTTTGGTTCTTTTTTATAGTGACAATTATATGTCTCATGATCAAGGATATTTGAGATTTTTTGCTTATATGAGTTTTTTCAATACTTCCATGTTGGGATTAGTTACTAGTTCGAATTTGATACAAATTTATATTTTTTGGGAATTAGTTGGAATGTGTTCTTATCTATTAATAGGTTTTTGGTTCACACGACCTAGTGCGGCGACTGCTTGTCAAAAAGCCTTTGTAACGAATCGTGTAGGCGATTTTGGTTTATTATTAGGAATTTTAGGTCTTTATTGGATAACCGGTAGTTTTGAATTTCGGGATTTGTTCCAAATATTGAATAACTTGATTTATAATAATGAGGTTCCTTTTTTATTTCTTACTTTGTGTGCCTTTCTTTTATTTGCAGGTGCAGTTGCGAAATCGGCACAATTCCCCCTTCATGTATGGTTACCTGATGCCATGGAAGGCCCTACTCCCATTTCGGCTCTTATACATGCCGCTACTATGGTAGCAGCGGGCATTTTTCTTGTAGCTCGACTTCTTCCTCTTTTTATAATCATACCTTACATAATGAATTTCATATCTTTAATAGGTATAATAACAGTATTATTAGGAGCTACTTTAGCTCTTGCTCAAAAAGATATTAAAAGAGGTTTAGCTTATTCTACAATGTCTCAATTGGGTTATATGATGTTAGCTCTAGGTATGGGGTCTTATCGAGCCGCTTTATTTCATTTGATTACTCATGCTTATTCAAAAGCATTGTTGTTTTTAGGATCCGGATCAATTATTCATTCAATGGAAGCTATTGTTGGATATTCTCCAGATAAAAGTCAGAATATGGTTCTTATGGGAGGTTTAAAAAAGCATGTACCAATTACAAAAACTGCTTTTTTAGTAGGTACACTTTCTCTTTGTGGTATTCCCCCCCTTGCTTGTTTTTGGTCCAAAGATGAAATTCTTAATGATAGTTGGTTGTATTCACCTATTTTCGCAATAATAGCTTGTTCCACAGCAGGATTAACCGCATTTTATATGTTTCGAATCTATTTACTTACTTTTGAGGGACATTTCAATGTTCATTTTCAAAATTACAATGGTCAAAAAAGTAGTTCCTGCTATTCAATATCTCTATGGGGAAAAGAAGTGCCAAAAACGATTAAAAATCATTTTTTTTTATTAAGTTTATTGACAATGAATAATAATGAAAGGGCTTCTTTTTTTTCGAATAAGACATATCAAATTGATGGTAATGGAAAAAACAGGATACGCCCTTTTATTACTATTACTCATTTTGTCACTAAAAATACTTTCTCTTATCCTCATGAATCGGACAATACCATGTTATTTTCTATGGTTATATTAGTGCTATTTACTTTGTTTGTTGGGGTCGTAGGAATTCCCTTTGCTTTTAATCAAGAAGAAATTCATTTGGATATATTATCTAAATTGTTAAATCCGTCTATAAACCTTTTACATCCGAATTCAAATAATTCGGTGGATTGGTATGAATTTGTGACAAATGCAAGTTTTTCTGTCAGTATAGCTTTTTTCGGAATATTTATAGCGTCTTTTTTATATAAGCCTATTTATTCATCTTTACAAAATTTGAACTTACTAAATTCGTTTTCTAAAAGAGGTCCTAATAGAATTTTAGGGGACAGAATAAGAAATGGGATATATGATTGGTCATATAATCGTGGTTACATAGATACTTTTTATACAATATCCTTAACTCAGGGTATAAGAGGACTAGCTGAACTAATTCATTTTTTGGATAGACGAGTAATTGATGGAATTACGAATGGTTTCGGTCTTACAAGTTTCTTTTTCGGAGAAGGTATCAAATATGTAGGGGGCGGTCGCATCTCTTCTTATCTCTTATTGTATTTATTGTTTGTATTAATTTTTTTATTAA